GGTCCCTAGGAACGGCAGAAAGGAAGTACTGGTTCAACCAGATACGAGTGACGGAACCGGTGTTGATCAAAGACATGCGCCGAGTGCCAGGAATGACTATAAGCCGATAGAGTCGTTTTAACATGCCATGAACCGAGATACAATTTGACTAGTGCCAGGTACAAGAAAGAGTGGAGTTGATTTACAGATACTAGTACCTGAATGACAAGTGACGAAAGCAAGAAAGAGTTACTAAAACCATTACGAATGACAAGTACACACAAGAATGACTCGATCGAGTCCCGAGAGACAGATAGAGCTTAACTAAAACGTCCGCCCGGTCATCCTTCCATCATCCGGCGATGAAATCGAGGGATGATACGAGGATACCCTGATCGATTGAGGGAGACTGGTACAGGCAACAATTCGGGTGGCTTCGGAATACCTCCGTAAGCCGGATGAAGAACACTGTTTTAGATACAGTGATTTGAATAAAAATCCCGACTTCCGTACTAGCCTGACCACCTGTTTTGAGAACAAGTAAGCTCCAATGCATGCTTCCTTAGTCAAACTATCATGAGTTATAAGGATCATACGGTTTAAGTATGACCTTGAAACCCGAAAATCTTCCAATGTCGATCCTAATGCTACAGTTGCTATCGGTTGCTAGCCTAAAAAAAATCTTTGTACCCTCATGGATACGGTCCTGAGGCTTCTGAATGATAGAATTAGAGGGTCCCTTTCGGACGTGCAGATTGAGGTTGGTAGGATATAGGCGTTAGGCTCTTTCGATGGCACTGAAAGGCCTGTTATCGTACTCTTTCGTATATAGTTGTCAAAGACACTGGAGAGAACTAGTCTCTCGGGCTAGGGACTCTCTATCTATATACTATCAACTGGATTTATAGCGAGCTTGTACTATTAGAACAAGGGCATAGTTTTAGGGACACTCACGTCTTTTTTTACAAGTAAAACTTGTCTCTATATTCAAGGGACTCACGATTGTGCAACGAAGTCTCCTATTCGGCGATATTCACATTGATTCTGGAATAACCTATCATATGCGGCCTCTGCTGCTGTTCACAAGTACAAGATGAGGATCAGCAACAGGTATTACCAGAGTATCATAGCTTATTTGACAGAGACGACGTTTAACCTTTTCCGCGGTGTGAACCTTGCGGTAAGTGTTGTATACTTTAAGAAGAGAGATCTATTCTACTTCTTTATTCTATCAAACCTGAAAACGAGGCCTCCGGTAAACAAGCTATAAAAGATGAATATCGCTCTCTCTAGCTAACCTGGAAAAAGTCTACCTTTGCGGAACTGGAGCCGAAGCTCCTTCCTTTCTTCCTCCCTTGTTCTATTACCCCAAGGCCTCCTCGGTCTTCTTGGACTTGGTTTATGTCTGATTCCACCCGAACTGCTAATGTAGGGGTTTTTGGGGGTAATGGCACCGGCACACTTTTCGTCTAAATAAGTTCTCTTTCGTCTTCCGATAGTTCTGACCTGCAAAGTGAGCTCCGAAAACTGGCAACCTATGACCAAAAAGCTTCAAATTAGGCACAGTAGCTGATAGAGTAGAAGGTGAGATTCTATATTCTATAGCCTATGCGCCTGCTTCTGATGAGATAGAAGTAAGTAGGATCCCGGTGCGTCTTCCTTCGGTCGGCCTGTCATCGAAGGATGTTAGCAAAATCAGAAGAACTAGAGGCTCGAAGGCTCGGGTTGGTCAAGCGAACTGATTCATTTAATTCTTCGCCTAGTCTTAGCACCCGCACAGTAGAGGGGAAGAAGCATTCCCTTTCCGACAAAACTAAGCGTCTTGCCGCTGGGTAAAGGCAGGCAATAGGAGGAGGTTTGGAACCCCAAAACAAGTCTAGGCTTAAGAACGGTGATGCTAGTTCAGTTGTTGAAGAAAATGTCCCGATGAACCTTGGGAGCATCCCGGGCAAGATCTATGGCTTCAGCTGCGGCTAAGCGAACTACCTATTCTATATATTCTATAGAAGTGAATATGATAGAAAAAGCTCTTCTTTCACATAGTGGGAGGCTGGCCTTCTCTCTTCCCAATTCTCCCAATGAGACCTCTTTCACTCACTTAGTGGACGACCCAGAGGACTTTAATAAAGCCCCCTTTTGCCTCATCACGATCTCCCGGTGAAGTAGCGGCTCCCTCCTATTACTATTTATGAGGTGGAGTCGAAGCTATGGCACCAGAAAGTCAAAGAGATTCCGTCCCGAACCACTCGTGTAGTCTTCTTCCTGCCTCCCAGTTAGGCCCTATCTCGCTTTCCAAGTCTCATTTGGATGAGGCGCCGGCGCTACTAAATGCAACTCTCATTTCAACATTCTTCTCTATTGGCCCTTCCTTCTCTATCTGCCTAGAGAACCTCTCTTTCCCTACAAGGCACTAGAAGGTCGACCCCACTTTCCACACTATGTTGACTTTACTCCTGAGCCCAGTCATTCCCCGCCACTCTTTCACACAGCATTGAGGGCTTTTTCATAAGAAGCAGCACTCTATTGTCCACTTCGATAGCTTTCAAGAGTCTCTTTCATACATCGTTCCGGGGTCTCCCCTCTTTCTGGCGGGCCTTCTTTCTTCTGCTTCCTTGTGCTTCTGAGATCGCTAGCAATTTTCCATTGACTGATTCACCAAGCATTGGAGCAAGCGAGGAAGACCGCTTTTTCCATCATCCAAGTCCATCTCCGGCCCCCTTCTTCCTAAAGCCCCGCTCCAGCCTGCTCCTTTATCTGTCTTCTAGTCGGCTCCCCATTCATCTTCTGTCTCCCACGGATAGGTGCCTTTCGGGAACGTCTCTCTCCGCTACTCCCTTTTTGAATGAATAAGGGGTAGGGCCTTCTTCACTTAGTCATCTCTGCCTACGACTTTTTTTCTTTCTTGACCCTGCTCGCCTAGCTGGCCCTATCTTGCACGTTCCACTAACCGCTATCACAATAGGAGAATTCTGACTCTCACTTGACAAAGAGTCAGATCGTCTATATAGACCTCAAGCTAAAAAAGACAAGAAAGCAATACGCGCCTAGTAAGGCTCGGAAAAGATAAAGTCCGAAATCATTGTGTTCTCAAGGCCGGAGGCCAAGTAAAAGACAGAGACCGTGCCCCTCGGGCACCTCTGAAGAGGGTGCCGCCCTTCCACTAAGCCTTCCTACATATATTCAAATCAGTACAAAGGCAAGTATATATTCTATTTTGAGGGAAAAAGATAAGGAAAAGATGGACTATGCCACATGGCCGCTACAAATAAAGGAAAAGTCTTATGCGAGTGATACCAATCGGACACACTTGGAAAAAAGGAATCATCAGCTACTAATACAGCTGAATCAAAGGAAAAGAAGTAAAAAAGCGGAAAGAAGTCAATGTGAGAAAGCAAAAAAGGTAACGAGGCGACCGGAGGAGGGAGAAAGGAGAAAAGGGGTGGCAAGCAACTCGAAGGGATGCTGCGCCACCTAGGTACGCGTCTGGATCTGCCTCGGGCTTTGTCTTTGTTTCTATAGGATCTGCTACTCCAACCGTATCTACTTGTGGTGTACCTGGGTTGGTTTGGCCTCTTCCATAATCCTTGCCGCTGATGGTTATGGGTAAATCACAGTAAAGCAGAAAGGAAAGCCTCCCGGAGAACGTTTTCGTCGCCGTTAAATCCGAGAGATAAGTCTCTAAAGCCGCTATGGTCTGGGCTCTCACTCACGTCGTCCGCCCCCATTACGCTGCTCGCCCTATTAGCCGGCGGAAACCATGAGAATTCATTAATTTCAGCCAGTCCCGGGTTATATATTGTACGGCGAAACTCGCTAATAGATATCTGTTTTCTCAGGAACCAGACCTGCATGCACGAAGAAGAACATATCTCTCTGGTCATATTCTTGTGGAACTTCTGTCGTCCCGTTCATTGTGGTTCCTCGGCCCTGCCAGCCATTTGCTTGCTCGAATTGTACACATTCAAAGAAGGGGCAAGCTAAACAAGCAAGCAAGCCATCCAAGTTTATTTTATAGAGTCGGAGGTTAGAAAGAACTTGGGGTTCCCCTGTGACTAACTTAGCGCACTTCCGGTGGTAGCCATTGGGCTAAGTCTCTATAAAGAGCCACTCACATATTTATTTATTTATAGTTCGGTGTGAGATCAGCTAAATTAAGCTACGCTTATCATTTATGATCCACGGCTCACTCAATTAGAGCACTAACTACTTCAAAGGAATTCGCTCCAAAGACGCTTTTAATCGCTCCGCTGGTGCGATCTGGTCGATTGTCCAGTCATCTCGGTGAGGAATTTCGCTATGCCCCCCGCTGACCTTTCACTGTGAGTACTGCTGCAGTAAAGCCAACGGGAAGATCAGTCCCAGGGCTCAATCTAGGCTGCCAGCCAAGATGAAGATGGATTGCAGGGGTTGTCAGGGAGCTTCATAGGGAATTGTAGGATCCATAGCTGGAAAGACTGCAGGAAAAAAGGGGAACATAGTCGCTAGGAAATCAGATTCCATAGTCAAGGCTGAGACAGACCCTATGTTTACTTCGCGATAGTCTTAGCTCGACATTGTCAAGCCATACTATCTACCAAAATTTCTTTTTTTCTGACATTCTATCCTATATATCATATCGGAGATATAAGGTTTGAACTTCCACTTATGGTAATCGAACTTGGTAATCAAACTCTTTCCCGGCAAGAAGATAAAAGATTTCCTTCGGGCAAGTTCCACTATAGTTGGGAAAGGAACGGACCACAAGCTTCGCGCTCTGCCTTTCTTGTATTTGGACTCTTTAGCGCTATATGCTGCTCTCTCTGCGCGCTTAGCTTTCTTTGCTCTTTGCTATCGTGCTATTGCCGGCTTCCTTCTCTTTAAGACTAAGACCAAGGGCTCTTACAGAGTGAACACGTCTTATTTCATTTTTAGAAATATGATCTTTTTCATTCCCCAAGGGGAAAAGGTCTCTTCTTCTGCTTCAGTTGATCCTGAAGCAGATCTTTTTTCGACTTCCTTCCTGTCTGGGATTTGAAAAAGCAAAGTCCTTACTTTGACTTACCCGAATCAAGTCAAGGCGATGAAGCAGGCTCAAGGCCCATTTTCTTATAAGAGTTCTCTCTCTCTCTCCGGGAATCATAGCCTAGTATCGTACCCCAGAAAGGGAATCCACTTCTGACCTGACCTTCTGACGAGAATCCTTCTAACTCTTTTTTTCAAGTCAAGAATGTGTAAACCGAGGCCATTGAATCTGCTGCAGATGTCATCATAGAAGAAGAAGCTGTTCTTCTTTTTTCTGCATCAGCTACTAATCACACGTTTGGAATCGATCTAGCTGCTTAGCTTATCTTATGTGGTTTGGGCATACGGATTCGACTAGCATTCACGTGGGTAGCATTTGAATGCGGAATCACCCGAAAGCACGGGATTCTACTTGACTTTCTTTCCGATGGTCCTATCTTATTAGAAATAAGTAAATAGTGGATCTTCGACTAGCATTTCGTGGAAATCATAGTTGGTAGTGGCTTTTTTGCTTTGACCAGGCCAAAGGCGAAAAAGAGAGAAAAAAGGCAATTCCTTCTCTTCTGTTGTCACAAGAAGGGACTAGGTTCCTAGCCAAGCCAGGGAATCTACGACCGATTGTCAAAAAATATCCCACTACGGGGTAAGAAGCAAGGAAGGAGTGCCACTTTCTAAAATTTTTTTTTAGTTCAATCACCCGCCGAAGCGAATCCTTCGAAATAGCCAAGCCAGTAAGTAGAAGGGCAAGGTGACCACAGGGAAAGGCATTACCAGAAGGAAAGTAGTCCAACTCAATGTCTTACGCATCAGTGGCATTTGAGTGAAAGCAGTAAGTCAGTGGCCAAGAATCATCGATTTTGGAGTTATCAGCTCAAGGCAGCTCATGGGAATTTCTTTAAGTAAGAACGATCCCCAGTGTCATCCTCTTCGTCTTCTCTTTAGGAAAGCAAGTCCCATCGAGTTAGCTCTTGGAGTCAAGGCATGCCTTAAGGTAGCGACTGACTTTCAGGTGAGATGGTTCAATAGTAGATTAGATAAAGGCTCTTGCTACTTCCCACGAGGGGAGGAAAGTAAATAGCGTAGATAAGGAAGTGGCTATTCTTGTTTGTTCATGACTCCGCTGCGCTCCTATTTCATGGAATAAGCGCCTTTTCTCTTACAGACAAAAGAAATGGATTTATTCCGGCTAGCTCGAAGGGAAGGAAAGAGCGCTATAAGAGAAAGAGTGCCTCGAGAATAGGCTTTTGGGATTTTTACTGAAAGCAGAGGAAGCATTCGATGCATCATATAAAAAAAAAGTGCAGCTGCCAGAGCCCCGTATTTACCAGCGGGGGTCCCGAGATATTCTATGATCAAAGGCTTTGTGGTTGTCACGAACTGGATTCGAACCAGCACCTCCGGGAGCAAAAGACAGGCCCAGCGAACTACCATTCATTCTGATCGCGACTTTTTTTACCCGGTTCCCCTCGCGGCTAAAGGGTACATCCGGGGCCGGTCGCATGGACCTACTTACCTTGCTTGTAGACCAGCTGCAGAGCTAACCCTTGTTCTATTGGTTTGATGCTACCAAGACGATTTCTTTATGCCCATCAAAGGACCTCGTTCATGTCCATTTTTAGGGCTTCTTTTGTCAACTCGTCGCTGAGTTCTTCAGTCACCTGAGACTTTCGATGTTTGTCCCGCATATCACTAGATCGATCGGTATCTTTACAAATTTATAAAGCTTTTGTCTCAATTCATACTTAGCCGCGAGCAATCTACGTTTGTGATCTCGTATATTTTGCTTCTCCGACATCTTACTGACTTTCCCCCTCATCTTTTTGAAAAAAGCCGCTCCACGGTGGTAAAGTCTCATCTTGTGTGTTGGCCGAAGTTACAATAGTGACATTGAACCCCCGAATATGTTCGAAGATCTCGAAATGATCTTCCAGTTCCGGGGAGAATTCGCAAAACTCCATTTCCATCAAGAATTGAATGGACTTTTCCCGTATTTCGACCGGAAAATCTAACAGAGACATTACTGCGGAGATTCTTACCAAAAAATGAGACATTCCATGCCTTCGGAGAGTGCTTTGCCGTGCTAGGTCACTGACATATCCTTTTTTGTGTTTATTTGACTCCAAGAATGGATTGGATCGAAACGACTTTCCTGTCGAAGCCCTTTGTGTCTGTATTAATTTCTGACCGCACGGAATCTCCATAGCCAATTTTCCATTTTTTATTATGAAATCAGAAGGTGCTGCCTTTGGTACTACTCTTATTTTACACGATCCAGGAACTTCCATAACGTTGGCGTGATTCGGTTTGAGCAACGGATCCTGACGTGATACATCTTCGTAATGAAAATTGAGTGTAAACATTCTTTTTTTTTATTTCCCAGTATCGATAGAATGAGCACTGTGAACTATCTGCTTTAAAAAAGATAATTGTAAAAACAGAAGAGCAATATATCGTAGTGTAGAACAGATTTGAAGTAATGGGGATCACATTAGTAGGAATATAGGCCAGTCTCCAGCTTCT